GAATTTCCAATCCGTATGGGCATCCTAATATTCTTGCAGAATTTATAGCTGGCCAATTAAAAAATCGTGTTTCTTTTCGAAAAGCAATGAAAAAAGCTATTGAATTAACTGAACAGGCGAATACAAAAGGAATTCAAGTACAAATTGCAGGACGTATCGACGGAAAAGAAATTGCACGTGTTGAATGGATCAGAGAAGGCAGAGTTCCTTTACAAACAATTGAAGCTAAAATAGATTATTGTGCCTATACAGTTCTAACTATTTATGGAGTCTTAGGAATAAAAATTTGGATATTTGCGGACGAATAAAAAACTTTTTTTGTCTTTACATTTTATCCAAGAATAAAAAACTAAAACTATATAGTATAAAACTATCACAGCAATTTTTTATTGCTGTATAGTTTTTTTTGTTTAAGAAAAAAAAGCAATTCTATAAGGTTGAATAAAAATTTCCATCAAAACTCCTTTGATATAATTGCTATGCTTAGTGTGTGACTCGTTAGTTTAGGGTTGGATTATATTAAGAAAAAAAGAAAAAATAACTTACCTATAAGAGCAACTAATAACTATAGCATTAAAAATTAACCTAAGCAACTCATTGCTTCGCATTATCTGGATACAAAAAAATCAGTCAAGATATGATAGACTGATCATATCATTGTAGCAACTTAATTTTTTGTTACAAAAAAAGAAAGAATAACGAAATATGATTATTAAGTTATGAAAGGTAAAAGTATGCGGATAAATGGAAGGATGAAAGAAAGAGAGAAAAAACTTAATATTAATGATATATGATTCCAATTTGTAAAGTCTATGAGGTCACTGTAAGAAAAGCAATGTAATAAAGCATGAATACAGATTCATTCATAATAATTAAATAAATCTGTTCTGAAAACAAAAAATTAAGAGCCTTGAGCCAATAAAACTGAGAAAATTGACTCAAATTAAAAAATGAAATTAAAAATTTAATGTAAGAGCTCCATTGTAGAATTCGGGCCTAATGATTAATCACGAAGTGATGGGAACGACGGAACCCATGAATATAGAGGATTCTATTGAAAAACAAATCTTAGTAATTCATTGGACAGGATGGCGAAATAAACCATAACCTTTATTATCTATTCTGATTTTGATTCTGAGACCTCGTGGGATAAACATCAAACTTAAATAGATATTGAACGAGTAAATATTCGCCGGCGAATATATATTTTTTTTAATAAAAAAAGTCATAAAAAAAAATGAAAAAGATAAAAGAAAAAAAAAATTTGTTAGAATATTCTAACTCTAACAAAAACGACATTTGAGATGATGATATGACGTTATTTTTAAATAAATAGAAATAGAATTCATCTTGGATTCCATAAAAAAAAGACATACACAAATTTATAAGAGATAAGATGAAATAAAAAAAAACCATGATTAATAGGATTAATCATTAACTACATCTATATCTTAATACAAGCTTTTTTATTAGTACTTTTATTCGCGAGGAGCTGGATGAGAAGAAACTCTCACGTTCAGTTCTGTAGTAGAGATGGAATTTATAATTTAGAAAAAATCCATCAACTATAACCCAAAAAGAACCAGATTTCGTAAACAACATCGAGGAAGACTAAAAGGAATATCTTCTCGTGGGAATCGTATTTGTTTTGGCAGATATGCTCTTCAAACACTTGAACCCGCTTGGATCACATCTAGACAAATAGAAGCAGGGCGACGAGCAATGTCACGAAATGTACGACGTGGGGGAAAAATTTGGGTACGTATATTTCCAGACAAACCAGTTACAGTAAGACCCGCGGAAACGCGTATGGGTTCTGGGAAAGGATCCCCAGAGTATTGGGTAGCTGTGGTTAAACCAGGTAGAATCCTTTATGAAATGGGTGGTGTACCCGAAAATATAGCCAGAAAAGCTATTTCAATAGCGGCATCAAAAATGCCTATAAAAACCCAATTTATTATTTCTGAATAGGAATATAGAATGAAAAGGCTAAATAACTTTTAAGGATAAAAAGATTATCGGTTTTATTTTTTTGACAAACAATATTTTTTTACTTCGTCCTTTGCATTATAAAGAAGAGATACAAAAAAATGATATGATTCAACCACAAACCTATTTGAATGTAGCAGACAACAGCGGGGCTCGAGAATTGATGTGTATTCGAATAATAGGAGCTAGTAATCGCCGATATGCTCATATTGGTGACGTTATTGTTGCTGTAATAAAGGAAGCAATACCAAATACTCCTCTAGAAAGATCAGAAGTGATCAGAGCTGTAATTGTACGTACTTGTAAAGAACTCAAACGTAACAATGGGACGATAATACGATATGATGACAATGCCGCAGTTGTCATTGATCAAGAAGGGAATCCAAAAGGAACTCGAGTTTTTGGGGCGATCCCACGGGAATTGAGACAATTAAACTTTACTAAAATAGTTTCATTAGCTCCTGAGGTCTTATAAGACCTAAATATCGATAGTTAGTATTAGTATAGGATAAAAAAATGGTATTGAAATAAAATTAATTAATCGATTGTGTATCACGCATATTAATAATAAAATTTTTATTTATTTAATTCATATATTAATATATAATTCGTCTATATCTATATATAAATAAAAGAAAAAGAACATGTTGATTATATCAAAATTATAGAACAATAAGGAATTTTAACTTATCATGGGGAAAGACACTATTGCTGATATAATAACCTCTATACGAAATGCTGACATGAATAGAAAAGGAACAGTTCGAATAGGGTCGACTAACATAACCGAAAGCATTGTTAAAATACTTTTACGAGAGGGTTTTGTCGAAAACGTAAGGAAACATAGCGAAAACAACCAATATTTTTTAATTTTAACCCTAAAACATAGACGAAATAAGAAAGAATCCTATAAAACTATTTTAAATTTAAAGAGAATAAGTCGACCGGGTCTACGAATCTATTCTAACTCTCAACGAATTCCACGAATTTTAGGCGGAATAGGAATTGTAATCCTTTCGACTTCTCAAGGTATAATGACAGACCGAGAAGCTCGACTAAAAAGAATCGGTGGAGAAATTTTGTGTTATATATGGTAATCCTTCTAATATCTAATATAAAAATAGGATATCCGGAACTTAACATTTGTTAAAAAGGGGGTTGTGTACTACCACCCCTGCTAAAAAAAAGTTTAGGATGTTTTTACCTCGAATGAAATTAAAGAAAAAAATAAATTAATGAAAATTTTATTTCTGAATCACTTCCGAACGGCATGGTTCGATTTTGTTTAGATACTAAAGATTTTTTTTTTTTGGTCGTGCTTCTGAAAGGATTCGACATATTTTCAGGTATACCTTTAGAAGAAAAAAGTAAAAATTTTAGCACTTAGGTATCTTAGGATTAAGTTAATCAGGGGACAGCGCTTTCTAGACTCCATAACAAGGATTCAAAAGAGTAAGTGGTTTTTTTTTTTTTTTTTTTTTTTTTTTTTTTTTTTTCAATTTCAACATTCCTTTCACGAAGATACAATTCAAGATTCAAAAATATCAAGAAACCTCTTTTCGTCCAACAATAAGTATATTCACAGAATTAAGGAATAACAACTATGAAAATAAGGGCTTCCGTTCGTAAAATTTGTGAAAAGTGTCGACTAATCCGTAGGAGGGGACGAATTATAGTAATTTGTTCCAACCCGAGGCATAAACAAAGACAAGGATAATCTTACTAAAGGAAATAAAGTAAAGGAAAAGACACTTCCAAGGAGCTGGCAAAAAAGTCCGTTTTGACATGAAATGGATATATCCATATATTTTTTGTGAAATGAAAAAATATGGCAAAACCTATATTAAGACTTGGTTCACGTAAAAATACACGTAGTGGTTCACGTAAAAATGTACGTAGAATACCAAAGGGAGTTATTCATGTTCAAGCAAGTTTCCACAATACCATTGTGACCGTTACAGATGTACGGGGTCGGGTGATTTCTTGGTCCTCCGCGGGTACTTGTGGATTCAGGGGTACAAGAAGAGGAACACCTTTTGCTGCTCAAACCGCAGCAGGAAATGCTATTCGAGCAGTAGTGGGTCAAGGTATGCAACGAGCTGAGGTAAGGATAAAAGGCCCTGGACTGGGAAGAGATGCAGCATTACGAGCTATTCGTAGAAGCGGTATACTTTTAAGTTTCGTACGAGATGTAACCCCTATGCCACATAATGGTTGTAGACCCCCTAAAAAAAGACGTGTATAGAACTAAATAAAGGCTTAAAGGGTTTCAAGAGAAATAAACGATTCAATGATCTGATCAAATAAAATTACTATGGTTCGAGAGAAAGTCAAAGTATCTACTCGGACACTACAGTGGAAGTGTGTTGAATCAAGAAGAGACAGTAAGCGTCTTTATTATGGACGCTTTATTCTGTCTCCACTTATGAAGGGTCAAGCCGACACAATAGGCATTGCGATGCGAAGAGCTTTACTTGGCGAAATAGAAGGAACATGTATTACACGTGCAAAATCTGAGAACATACCACATGACTATTCGAACATAGTAGGTATTCAAGAATCAGTACATGAAATTTTAATGAATTTGAACGAGATTGTATTAAGAAGTAATCTATATGGAACGCGCAACGCGCTTATTTGTGTCCAAGGTCCCGGATATATAACTGCTCGAGACATAATTTTACCGCCCTCTGTGGAAATCGTTGATAATACACAACATATAGCTACCTTAACGGAACCAATAGATTTGTGTATTGGATTAAAAATCGAGAGGAATCGCGGATATAGTCTAAAAATATCAAATAACTTTGAAGACAGAAGTTATCCTATAGATGCTGTATTCATGCCTGTTCAAAACGCGAATCATAGTATTCATTCTTATGGGAATGGGAATGAAAAACAAGAGATTCTTTTTCTAGAAATATGGACAAATGGAAGTTTAACTCCTAAAGAAGCACTTCATGAAGCCTCCCGGAATTTAATTAATTTATTTATTCCTTTTCTACATGTAG